CAAGCATAAATGAAGCTTCTGTAAAAAATTACAAGATTTGGATAAATAAAATTCATGGTATCCTTCTTATTATTAATTACTTAGAATTTGAACAAAAAATAAATTCATTTGATAGAAAATCATTAACAACAGAAATTTTTTATTTATTAAATTTAATCAATGAATTGGTTGTAAAATACACATCAAATTTTAATTTTAAAAGACTTTTTTTAGTTACAGAACACGAACAAGTAAGAATTGATTCAGAGGATCGAATCAAAATTTTAAAATTATTATTTGATGCAATTAGAACTGTTCCCAACGATAAAATGATTAAAAAAAAATCTATTGGAATAAAAGAAATTAATAAAAAAGTTCCTCGATGGTCATACAAATTAATCAACGATTTTGAACAACAGGAGGGGGAAACCGAAGAAACTGTGGTAGAGGATCATCAGATTCGTTCAAGAAAATCCAAACGTGTAGTGATTTTTACTGATAACCAACAAAATACTGATGCTTATACTAATACCAAAGAAACTAATAATACTGATCAAACAGGCGAAGTTGCTTTGATACGTTATTCCCAACAATCGGATTTTCGTCGAGACATAATCAAAGGCTCCATGCGCGCTCAAAGACGTAAAACAGTTACTTGGAAACTCTTTGAAGCAAATGCGCATTCCCCTCTTTTTTTGGACCGAATAGACAAATCTTTTTTTTTTTTTTTTGATATTTCTGAACGGATGAAAAAAAATTTTAGAAATTGGATGTGTAAAAACACAGAATTCACAATTTCGAATTATACAGAGAAAAAGACAAAAGAAAGCGCGAAAAAAAAAGAGGAGGACAAAAAAGAAGAAGACAAAAGAAAGGAGAAAGTGCGTATACAAATAGCGGAAGCCTGGGATAGTATTTTACTTGCTCAAGTAATGAGAGGTTTTTTATTAGTAACCCAATCAATTCTTAGAAAATATATTATATTACCTTCATTGATAATAGCTAAAAATATCGTCCGTATACTATTATTTCAATTTCCGGAATGGTATGAGGACTTAAAGGATTGGAATAGAGAAATGCATGTTAAATGTACCTATAACGGCGTTCAATTATCAGAAAAAGAATTTCCAAAAAACTGGTTAACAGACGGCATTCAGATCAAGATCCTATTTCCTTTTCGTCTTAAACCTTGGCACAGATCTAAGTTACGAGCCCCTTATAACGATCCAATGAAAAAGCAAGGTCAAAAAAATGATTTTTGTTTTTTAACAATTTTTGGAATGGAAGCTGAACTACCTTTTGGTTCTCCCAGAAAAAAACTTTCATTTTTTGAACCGATTTTAAAAGAACTCAAAAAAAAAATTAAAAAATTGCAAAAGAAATGTTTTATAATTCTAGGAATTTTTAAAGAACAAACAAAATTGTTTCTAAATGTCTCAAAAAAACCAAAAAAATGGATCATTAAAAACATTCTGTTTATAAAAGAAATAATAAAAGAACTCTCAAAAATAAACCCAATTATATTATTTGGATTGAGAGAAATAGAAGTATATGAATTGAGTGAAATTAAAAAAGATTCAATAATCAGTAATCGGATGATTCAGGAATCGTCCATTCAAATTAGATCTCAGGATTGGACAAATTATTCATTAACAGAAAAAAAAATGCAAGATCTGACTGATAGAATAAACACAATCATAAATCAAATAGAAAAAATTACAAAAGACAAGAAAAAGGGATTTATAACTTCAGATAGAAATTTGAGTTCTAACAAAATAAGTTATGATGATAAAAGATTGGAATCACAAAAAAATATTTGGCAGATATTAAAAAGAAGAACTGCTCGATTAATCCGTAAATCCCATTATTTTATAATATTTTTCATTGAAAAGATATACATAGATATCTTTCTATCTATGATTAATATTCCTAGTATCAATACACAACTTTTTCTTGAATCAACAAAAAAAATTATTAATAAAAACATTAACAGTAATGAAGCAAATCAAGAAAGAATTAATAAAACAAATCAAAGTTTAATTAAATTTATTTCGATTATAAAAGAGTCACTTTCTAATACTAATATTAGTCTTAGTCAAAAAAATTCAAAGACTTTTTTTGACTTATCTTACTTTTCACAAGCATATGTATTTTACAAATTATCACAAACCCAACTTATTAAGTTAGAGAAATTGAAATCCGTATTTCAATATAATGGAACCCCCCTTTTTCTTAAGAATGAAATAAAGGATTTTTTTGTTGTAAGACAAGAACTATTTCATTCCGAATTAAGACCTAAGAATCTTCGCAATTCTGGAATGAATCAATGGACAAATTGGTTAAGGAGTCATTATCAATATCAATGTGATGTATCTCAAATTAAATGGTCTAGAGTAGTACCACAAAAATGGCGAAATATATTGAACTGTATAGCTCAAAATAAAGATTTATATAAAGATTTGTGTAATTTATATGAAAAAGATGAATTAATTCACTACGAAAAAAAAACAAAAATTGAAAC